TCTACAACCCCTGATATTCAAAGAATATCAGTACATTCTCTTATAGATCAGACAAAGTAATTGACATTAAATCAGTCAGAATAATGGAAGTATCATTCACATCTTATTATGTATGTGAGAAATCACAAAATTCATAAATAATATAGGGATTAAAATGGGATAGGGGTTCTTTAAGATTCTAAAATAGGAACAATACTTATTTATTATGAGCCAAGCCGATAAAATAAATAGGATGAACTACAAAAATTCTTTATCATGAACTATTTAACGTGCACATCAACATCAACAATTATATGGCCACGAAAAACAAATAGTAAGATCAAGGGAGATGAAGAAAACGGAAAAAAAACATAAAGAAAGAAAAGGGCTCGATTCTTTTTGTGTAATCCATCTAAGATGAATTTTGAATATTCCCACTCCACCCATGAACTCTATTAGAGTAGACTTTTAGGTCTTTCAACCAACTAATTAAACCATTCGAATATTATCGAAATAGAAAGATTTTTTTTGTAACGCAGAAAAAAGGTAAACAAAATCAAATAAATAAAGAATTCATTATAGATTCAGCGAATATACCTAAAAAAATGCATCTATTCTTTAATCATCTAGGAAAAATATATCTACAGATACTTAAATAGATATTCAGACAAATGAATCATGTGCCAGGAACCAGATTTGAACTGGTGACACGAGGATTTTCAGTCCTCTGCTCTACCAACTGAGCTATCCCGACCATTCTTGACGCATAAGACTCATTTTTATTTTAAAAGATTACTGGAGTATATGTCAATGAATCTATATCAACTAAGTAAAAAAAAAGACGAAAAAGAAAAGTTTGTAAGTTAGTTTCAGTAGTAGGAATTATTTTGTATTGTTTTGTTAATCACGCATATGAGAATTCCTTGCTCAAAAATAAAATATTCATTTGTACGTTTATCATAAAAAAAATTCTATGTGTTTCACATATATATTTCAAAACTTGTGACTTGTAATTATGATAAGAAATTTTTGAAAATAAAAAGACAAATTCCAATTTAGTTGTGAAAGAATAAACTGAATATAAACTGAATAAAGCACATAAGTAACGACTTAAAGATAGAGAGGGAGGGTATGGGAAAAAATTAGAAAGTTAAACAGGCCTTTTGGGGATAGAGGGACTTGAACCCTCACGATTTCTTAAGTCGACGGATTTTCCTCTTACTATAAATTTCATTGTTGTCGGTATTGACATGTAGAATAGGACTCTATCTTTATTCTCGTCTGATGGATCAGTTCTTCAAGGGATCTATCAGATTATGATGGAGTGAATAATTTGATCAATGAATATTCCATCTTTTCTTCAACTTGGAATTGATTTGATTCACATCTTTCATTTGTGAATATTTTTATCACAAATGGATCTTCATTAATCAATTGAAATACTATTTCAGTATATATATGTTTATCTTTGATCCATTCCTGGAATTTTGACGGAAGGATTCTATTATTTTCCTAATGCAAAAAGGAAAAATCGTCAACTCCTTTTGTTAGAACAGCTTCCATTGAGTCTCTGCACCTATCCCTTTTTTATTATCACTTTATGAACTTTTCTTTGTTTTCGGAAAACAGGATTTGGCTCAGGATTGCCCTTTGTGAATTCCAGGGTTTCTCTGAATTTGAAAGTTCTCACTTGGTAAGTTTCCATACCAAGACTCAATCCAATTAAGTCCGTAGCGTCTACCAATTTCGCCATATCCCCCTCTTTCATCTATACTCGATACCATTATTTGCTTGAATTAGAAATGATTCTATTATCTATCTATTCACAATTCAATATACACAGATATATACCACATATCTATTTCGATTCTATGCCCCTACTTCTATTATTTTTTCATTAAATTTTGAATACTCGAATGGTCGATTCTTTTTTTTTTTCATCTTAGTTTTTTATCTTCTCTTTCCGACTGAAAACTTGGGAGTCTTTTATTATGATCTAGGTTGGGCTTTTATCTTTCTTTCATTTTTTTCTTTTTTCCTTAAAGCAAACAGATACAGACTATCTATAACAAAACAAAAAAATGAAAATTTTCATTTTTTTGTTTTTGTTGAAATAAACAATCCATTTATTCATATAGAATTGATAGAACTAAAACGAATCGAATGGCTATAAGTAACCATTCTTTTAATGTAGAATTAGACATTAATTTAGAAATATGAAATTCCTAATTATTATTATTAGTTACTTTACTAAAATTTACAATAATAATATTTTTGAAATAATCAAATAGATATCTATTTGATAAATCGATCGAAATTTATTATATTAATATTAATTATTAATCCCTATTTTGTACTTTATGTTATGCACTAAAATATCAAAAAAATAATATAAATAAGAAATATTGGATTGGATATTCTATATTTTCTATGTTTGTATTAATTTGAATTATGTTATAAATAACTAACAATTTATAATTAAGATCCCTTTTATTAAATTCCTATGCATACGCATATTTTG